TTTTTAAATTGGTTTATTCTGCAGCAGCAAATGCTAGTCACAATAAAAGTTTCAACGAAGCTGATTCAGTCATTAGTAAAGCCGAAGTCAATGGGGGTACTATCGTGAAAAGGTTAAAACCTCGGGCTCGAGGACGTAGTTATCCGATAAAAAGACCCACCTGTCATATAATTATTGTAGTGAGGGATAGCTCTAAAAAGAAAACGGATCAGGATATATATTTAGAAACAAAGGATCAATGGAAAGATCCTATAATAGAGAGATATTTGGAGAAAGAGAGAGAGAGAGAAAAAAAAGAGAAAGAGAGAGAAGAAAAATATGGGCAAAAAAATAAATCCCCTTGGTTTCCGACTTGGTGGGGAAAACCAAAAGCATAGATCCCTTTGGTTCGCGCAACCAAAAAATTATTCCATAGGTCTCCAGGAAGATGAAAAAATACGAGATTGTATCAAGAATTATGTACAAAAAAATAGGAGAATATCCTCGGGTTTCGAAGGAATTGCACATATAGAGATTCAAAAAAAAATCGATCTGATCCAGGTCATAATCTATATTGGATTTCCAAATTTGTTAATAGAGGGTCGAACACGAGGAATCGAAGAATTACAGATCAATGTACAAAAAGGATTTAATTCTGTGAACCGGAGACTTAACATTGCTATCACAAGAGTTGCAAAACCTTATGGACAACCTAATATTCTTGCAGAATATATAGCTCTACAATTAAAGAATAGAGTTTCCTTTCGAAAGGCAATGAAAAAAGCTATTGAATTAACTGAACAAGCGGATACAAAAGGAATTCAAGTGCAAATTGCAGGACGTATCGACGGAAAAGAAATTGCACGTGTCGAATGGATCAGAGAAGGTAGGGTTCCCCTACAAACCATTCGAGCTAAAATTGATCATTGTTCCTATACAGTTCGAACTATCTATGGGGTATTAGGCATCAAAATTTGGATATTTGTAGACGAGCAATAATGGGCCTTTCCTTGCCATTCTATCCAGTGATAGAACAAAAAACGACAAACTATTCTTTTTCCCTTCAATGAAAAATGAGCAATTCTAATTCTATAGGGTTGAATAAAAATTGGATTGATCATTTGGTAGAATTGCTATGCTTAGTGTGTGACTCGTTGGTTTTTCTTTAGAGTTGGGATTCAAAAAAAAAGTACTGGCCCCTAACTAATAACTATAGAACTTAGAACCAGCTCATTGCTTCGTATTATCGAGATCCAAGGAACCAGTCACTATATGATGTGTCAATCATATAGTTGTAGCAACTGAAATCTTTTTTCCATAAAGGAAAAATCAATCTGATTATGGATTGTGAAGCGAAAATAGAGGGATGTGGGTAAATGGAAGGGCGAGAGAAAGAGAGAAGGAGAATATCAATGGTATATGATTCCAATATGTATGGTCTATTATGAATCATCTCATAAAAGGCAGTGTGATAAAGCATCAATACTGATTCGTCCATAATTAGATGAATACGGTTCATAGGAAAAATACCAATAATAAAGAGCCTCGAGTCAATAGAGACTGAGGAGATTGACTTGGGAACGAACTTGAATTGAGGAGCTCCATTGCAGAGTTCAGGCCTAGCCATTAATGGAGAAGCTATGGGAACGACGGAACCTGTGACTGCAGAAGATTCTATTGAAAACGAATCCTAATGATTCATTGGGTGGGATGGCGGAACCAACCAGGAACCAATTGATTTATTCTGAGAGGCCATGGGTTGACCCTACGAATGAAACAAATATTGAAAGAGTAAATATTCGCCCGCGAAACCCTTATTGAATTGCAAAATTTTGGCCGATTCGGTAAAGGTCAAGGATTCGTTATAAAAATAAAGCAAAGGCATTATCTTCTATATATAGAAATATACGTCTAGCTATATATACAAGATATACAGATTCCTACGTGACAGATTCAATATCAATAAATCCCATGATTTAGTGTATTATTCAATAAATACATGTGTATCTGTAATATTATTGAATCGTTTCATTCGCGAGGAGCTGGATGAGAAGAAACTCTCATGTCCGGTTCTGTAGTAGAGATGAGGTTGAGAAACAACCATCAACTATAACCCCAAAAGAACCAGATTCCGTAAACAACATAGAGGAAGAATGAAGGGAATATCTTATCGAGGCAATCATATTTGTTTCGGTAGATATGCTCTTCAGGCACTTGAACCCGCTTGGATCACATCTAGACAAATAGAAGCAGGGCGACGAGCAATGACACGATATGCGCGCCGTGGTGGAAAAATATGGGTCCGTATATTTCCCGACAAACCCGTTACAGTAAGACCTACGGAAACCCGTATGGGTTCGGGGAAGGGATCTCCCGAATATTGGGTATCTGTTGTTAAGCCGGGTCGAATACTTTATGAAATGGGCGGAGTATCGGAAACTGTAGCCAGAGCAGCTATTAAAATAGCTGCGTGCAAAATGCCTATACGAACGCAATTCATTATTTCAGGATAGGGATGTGGAACCAAAGGGGTATTTATGATGAAAAAAACAATCGCGGATTTCTTTATTTCTGGACAGACAATATTTCTTTCTTTTTTCCTTCGACCTTTGCATTGAAAGAACAGATTCAAAAAAAAATGATATGATTCAACCTCAGACCCATTTGAATGTAGCGGACAACAGCGGGGCTCGAGAATTGATGTGTATTCGAATCATAGGAGCTAGTAATCACCAATATGCTCATATTGGTGACGTTATTGTTGCTGTAATAAAAGAAGCAGTGCCCAATATGCCTCTCGAAAGATCAGAAGTGATCAGAGCTGTAATTGTACGTACATGTAAAGAACTCAGACGTGACAACGGTATGATAATACGATATGATGACAATGCAGCAGTTGTCATTGATCAAGAAGGAAATCCAAAAGGAACTCGGGTTTTTGGAGCGATCGCTCGAGAATTGAGACAGTTGAATTTCACTAAAATAGTCTCATTAGCTCCTGAGGTATTATAAATACTAGTAGATGAGACCATGATATAGTAGGGTATCTGAAATGGATCAATTAGTAGATTGTGTTTCACGCATATACTTTTAATAATTCATAAATAAAGAATCAAAAATTCACATAAAAAAAAAATGGAACATGTTGATTATATCAAAATTAGGAGGCACCAATAATTATAGTTCGTCATGGGTAGGGACACTATTGCCGATATATTAACTTCTATAAGAAATGCCGACATGGATAAAAAGGGAACGGTTCGAATAGCATCTACTAATATGACCGAAAGCGTTGTTAAAATACTTCTACGAGAAGGTTTTATTGAAAACGTTAGGAAACATCGGGAAAACAACAAATATTTCTTGGTTTCAACCCTGCGACATAGAAGAAATAGGAAAGGAACATATAGAAATATTTTAAAGCGTATCAGCCGACCCGGTCTACGAATCTATTCCAACTATCAACGAATTCCTAGGATTTTAGGTGGAATGGGGATTGTAATTCTTTCTACTTCTAGAGGTATAATGACAGATCGAGAAGCTCGACTAGAAGGAATTGGAGGAGAAGTTTTGTGTTATATATGGTGATCCTTCTGGTATCCGAAGTTGATCCGTAACTTCCTATTTGTGAAAAAGGAGAGGAAAGACGGGTTGTTTAATATCACTCCTCCTCCATTAGTTGATACTTCAAGGGGGTTACCTGGAATGAAAGAACAAAAATTGATTCATGAAGGTTTAATTACTGAATCACTTCCCAATGGTATGTTCCGGGTTCGTTTAGATAATGAAGATCTGATTCTAGGTTATGTTTCGGGGAGGATCCGACGAAGTTTTATACGGATACTACCAGGAGATAGAGTAAAAATCGAAGTAAGTCGTTATGATTCAACCAGGGGACGTATAATTTATAGACTTCGCAACAAAGATTCAAACGATTAGGTGTAGGTGGCTTTTTAAACATTCCTTTCGTGGGAATACAATTCGAGGTTCAAAATTTCAAGAGACTTATTTTCTTCCAAGGAGTAGATTCGGAATTAAGGTAAGGAATAACAAATATGAAAATAAGGGCCTCTGTTCGTAAAATTTGTGAAAAATGTCGACTGATCCGTAGGCGGGGACGAATTATAGTAATTTGTTTCAATCCGAGACATAAACAGAGACAAGGGTAATCTTTCTAAAAAGAAAAAGGGATTTTCTAAAGGACCCGATGGACAAATAAAGGATCTGTTTTGATATGAAATGGATATATCCGTATATCTCTGACTCATATTTATGAGATGATAAAATATGACAAAACCTATACCAAGAATTGGTTCACGTAGGAATGGGCGTATTGGTTCACGTAAGAGTGGGCGTAGAATACCAAAAGGAGTTATTCATGTTCAAGCGAGTTTCAACAATACCATTGTGACTGTTACAGATGTACTAGGTCAGGTGGTTTCTTGGTCCTCCGCTGGTACTTGTGGATTCAGAGGCACAAGAAGAGGGACACCATTTGCTGCTCAAACCGCAGCAGGAAATGCTATTCGTACAGTAGTGGATCAGGGTATGCAACGAGCAGAAGTCATGATAAAGGGTCCTGGTCTCGGAAGAGATGCAGCATTACGAGCTATTCGTAGAAGTGGTATACTATTAAGTTTCGTACGTGACGTAACCCCTATGCCACATAATGGATGTAGACCTCCTAAAAAAAGACGTGTGTAGAAATAAGAATTGAACGGATTTCAAGAGAAATAAATGATTCAATGATCTGAAAAAAGAATAATATTATTATGGTTCGAGAGGAAGTAGCAGTATCCACTCGGACACTACAGTGGAAGTGTGTTGAATCAAGAACAGACAGTAAGCGTCTTTATTATGGCCGTTTCATTTTGGCCCCGCTTATGAAAGGCCAAGCAGATACGATAGGTATCGCGATGCGAAGGGCTTTACTTGGAGAAATAGAAGGAACATGTATTACACGTGCAAAATCCGAAAAGGTACCACATGAATATTCTACGATAGTCGGTATTGAAGAATCA